AACAAAAAACCTTTTCTTGGTTGGTGTGATCCGTTGGACATAAATCCAATTTTTAAATTTTTTGGATTCCTTAGAGTTTGTTTTTCCCCTTCCTGGTGGTATCAAGATGCCACTGTGTCGGGATATCTTATCTGTCTTGTCCGGAAAATGGATATCCCCCGAAAATATTTTTAGTTCAATCTTTTTTTTTTTTCTCTCCACTCGGATCAACCCGCCGACTTGGCTTCTTATATTTAAAGTGAGTCGTGTATCGACTCCAATGATACTATAGTTCTGTACCATTATGGTAGAGGATTCGGGTAAAATATGCATTTCTTCGGGAATGAAAAAAAAGCGATCTACTTTCATTTCGTATTTTGTCTTAAATTTTTGGGCTCCTCGATACTCAATCATATCCTCTTTTTGGATGATTGAGTCCGCCTTTATAGTCCCATATTTAATAATTCCGGAACTCTTTCTTCTGTATCTAGGATCATCAAAAAAAGCAAAAATACTATTTCTACGGAAAATACCATTTATGGGTATTTCTATTGAGATACCTGAATGCGGTATGAATTCTTTCTCTTGCTCTTGAATCGATTGGAATGGAATGAGAAATCTATTTCTTCGCCTTTTTGCTAATAAATCCGAGTTCTCATGAAAAATATCAGAATATATGAAATTATAATGACTAGTACCTGCGATTCCATTCAATTCTGAATAATAGGGAATCCCGGATTTTTTTTTATCATAAAAATCCGAACTAAAAAATTTTTGGCTCGCTTGATCGTTATTCCCTGAGAGGCTAGAAATAGATTTTCTTTCGATGGAAAGAAAGGGTATGTTCATTTGATCTTGATCTTTGTGGATCGAAAAAAGAATTAGACTAGATCCGCATGAACCTCCTGATAATATCCATAAATGACTTGTTTTTGGTAAGAGATGGACATTACTATATGTAAATTCGGGTGCATGGGACACATCAGTACTCCAGTGCATTTCGCCCTCTGAGTCAGAATAAATATATTTTCTAACCCTCTCTTTAAAATGAAAAGTATATGTTCCCTCGCGAATCTCAGCAATCACCTGTTCTGATTCCACATATTGATCATTTTGAACTAAAAGAAAACTTTTTGGTGGAATAGTCACGCTATGTATAATATCTTCGCTCTCAATAATTACAGACAAGTCTATATAACATAGAAAGGCAGGATGCCCGTGACGTGTACGTGTAGGATGAACCAAATCCTCATTGAATTTTATTTTTCCATTATAAGGGGCTCGTACATGTTCGGCAGTACCTCCTGTAAATACTCCGCCAGTATGAAAGGTTCTTAATGTTAGTTGAGTCCCCGGTTCGCCAATAGATTGACCCGCAATAATACCTACAGCTTCCCCCAATTCAACTAGGTCACCATGAGTGGGGCTCCGACCATAACATAATCGACAGATCCAAGACGTACTCCGACAAGTAAAGGGAGTTCGAATAGATATTGATTGTGTTCCAAAGGTTATTAATCGGTTGACAAGTCCAATCCCAAGATCTTGATTTCGAAAGGCGACACATCGGGAACCTATGTATATATCGTCTGCTAAGACACGACCAATTAATGTTTGAATAAAAATTCTTTCTGACATCATCCGATTTTTATTTCGAGGACTCACAGAAATCCCTCGGATAGTGCCACAATCTGTTCTACGTACAACAATATGTTGAACTACTTCAACAAGTCGACGCGTAAGATATCCAGCATCTGATGTGCGTACAGCAGTATCTACAACTCCTTTACGGGCTCCATAGCAAGAAATAATATATTCTGTTAAAGATAGTCCTTCGCGTAAATTGCTTTGAATAGGTAAATCAATCATTTGTCCTTGGGGATCCGACATTAATCCTCTCATACCTACTAATTGATGTACTTGAGATGCATTTCCCCTAGCCCCCGAAAAAGACATCATATGGACTGGGTTAAAAGGGTCCGTCATCCTAAAATTAGGATTCATTTCTTGTCGCAAATATTCACTTGTAGCATACCATATCTCAATAGATTGGCGTAATTTTTCTACCGCATGTACATTCCCATAATGATGGTGTTTTTCCAAAATCAAACTTTGTTGTTCAGCATCTTGGACAAGCCAGCCCTTGGAAGGTATCGTTAAAAGATCATCAATTCCTAATGAAATGGATGTAGCAGTGGCTTGCTGGAAACCTAGAGTCTTTACTTGATCTAGGATGTGTGATGTATATGCCATCCCGAAGTGATCTATTAATCGGCTAATAAGTCGTTTAATAGCAGTTCCATCTATCACTTTATTGTGAAATACCAGATTGGCCCGTTCCGCCATAAGTACCTCCATATTATGCTGAATGGGATTCGACAATGAGTTTGAGTCAATGATTGCAAAACTTCCTTTTCTCGATCTTGATTTGCGTAGAATTTTAATTTTAGGTCAAGAACTATGCTACGGTCCGAGTTGAATCGGAGAGGTCTGAATTCACACGGATGTCCTAGAATTACTT